ATGTATGGGGCCGCAAATGAAACCGACCCCATAGATAAGAGCTAGATTCTACCATTTCTTCCTATTCTTAATAACCACCCGAACCCTGAATTGTCTTATGACTCATCAATCGGATGATTCTTTTTTTTTTGAAATCACTGTCAAGGAACAAATAAGCCCTACCAGTTGACAGAACTATCTTCTCATTCCATCAAGTATTATGATACTTGGATCTTATCCGTGATATTGAGAAAAGATCAATAAATATCTCTATGGATTTTCCGAATTTTATACTAAACTACTAAAGTATATAATATAGATAGCTATATCTATATAACTATAACTAAAACTACTACAGTATCCTATAGAACATAACTTTATTTGATTGTTTTTTGTTTGTTATTGTCTTCTTTTCCTGAAGTTCTATTTCCTTCGGATGAATCTAAAATTCTAGAGTATACCTTTTTGAGGGTGGAACAAAAAAAAGAAATTTCGAATATTTTCCTCTTTACTCTTTACCTTTATTCGTCAGAAGAAAAAAAAAAAAGAAAAATTTGCTCTCTTTTTTGTTCCTACCTCTAAATGAAATCTCAATAAAATAGGAAATGGAGATTTTAAATGAAAGTTGCTTTCTCGTATTTGTTCTCCATTGAATTGGCGGAACAAAAATATCTGATGCATCAATGTGAAAATTTTTGGTACATGAAATGAAGCGATGATCTGATATCCATATCTAAATCCTATATAAATAGAAACGAAACGGATCTTTTTATGGAATCAAAGAAAAGATATTGAAACGGATTTGTGATTCGGAATAAACATTTTTCAGTGGAGGAAAGGAATAGTGATTTATTCCTATGGAGCATTTATGAACAAACAAGAAGATTCAATCGGAAATATCGACAAATTCTTGCGTGGTCCAAGGAAATAAATAAAAAAAAAGCCCGCTTCGACAATTTCATCTGTATCGACTATTTGTTAATATCAGAATAGATGATATATTCATGATTCAATGGGTCAGGTCCACTTACTTTTTCTTTTCTTGATTTCGAATTTTTCCGATCTATTTTATCTATTTTATTAGAACAATTGAGAAGTAGTAAGACTTTGGTTTGTCGATTCATAACCGGGATTGGGTATCTAGAATAGATCTATGTACCGGAACAAAAAAACAAAATAGGAATAGAATAATGAAATGAAAAATTGGGAGAAGGATAGCCTGTAGTGACATAGCAATCTCCTTAATCTAATAAATGGGATTACTTATTATCCTAATGAACTTATCTTAATGAACAAATGTTTCATAATTCATTCGAATTCGAAATTCATCATGCGGACAGTTTTCTTTCTTATTATGAAATTCTTGATTTTATTTATTATTATGAAATAATCTTTAATAAGAAAGATAAATAAATTAAATAAATAAGAAAGATAAATAAATAAAATAAAAAAATTGCATTTATTTTGTATATCCGCTAAATAAAAAAGTCTAAGATTTAAGACCGGAACTTCTTGGAAAAGCCCTTTATCGGATTTGAACCGATGACTTACGCCTTACCATGGCGTTACTCTACCGCTGAGTTAAAAGGGCCCATTATCTTCAATTCATGAAGAAACCGTTGGTTGTTATCAGTCTACTGCATGTACCTATGTATATACTATATACATATATATATATACGTGTATGAATATGGGCTTATCAGGAACAAGAAATTGGGTTTACCTAGGAAGTTCTATAGTAACAAAAAGTAATCAAATTCTTATTTTTTTTTTTAATCGCAACAATGCAATGAATTCTTTCAAAAGGCCATCAATAATTTTATTTATTGATCTAGCAGGAAGAGATTTACTTAATTGATTTGATACGTGTACTAATCTAACATGGATACAAGATATTTCATCGAATCCCTTCCAAGATTTCTACATCATCCTTTTGTTTTGAATTAATCAAAACAAAAATTCTATCATTTTTAATGAATTTTCTGTCTTAATATTAGTGTGAGATAGAGATTGGCATATTCAGAACGATGAATTAATCAATGAGTGAAAATTGAAGAAACAAACGGAATTTGACCTTTAACTTTTTCTGTCTATCGGACAAATCAACCCCTAAGGGACCCTAATGACAAATCAAACAATTTGATGGAATCATGGAAACAGGAAAGATTTTTTGATCGAGTCATACCATTACATTATATTGACAATTCCAAAAAACGGATCATACTATGATCATAGTATGATGGCGATCGGGCAAGTATGCCCCTATCGTCTAGTGGTCAGGACATCTCTCTTTCAAGGAGGCAGCGGGGATTCGACTTCCCCTGGGGGTAAGGTGCTACGAAAGGAAGTTGATCATGGATTATCAATAAACCTCGAATTTTTCTTCCTGGGTCGATGCCCGAGCGGTTAATGGGGACGGACTGTAAATTCGTTGACGATATGTCTACGCTGGTTCAAATCCAGCTCGGCCCACTAATTCGCCGATCCATAAGAATGATATAACCAAATTTGTCCTCCAGAAGTGTCCGATAGTCAAAAAGGGGGTCCAAATTTTTCTGCGATATCCCATTTTTTGATTTCTACCATGTTCGGATCTGGTTATTGCCAATAACCACGGGATTACTAGTAATCCCGTCATTCTCACTAAAGTCCATATCCATGTGCAGTATTTCAAATAGCCGTCTTATAACATAAAGTAAAGACGACTCGACTATTTTATTTGAAAAATAAATGATTCAAATGAATTAAAATATAAATAATTCAAATGAAATCATAAAAATAGGTATGCTGTACACCTCGCCCTGGGATTGTAGTTCAATCGGTCAGAGCACCGCCCTGTCAAGGCGGAAGCTGCGGGTTCGAGCCCCGTCAGTCCCGACCTCGGATCCGATGCGGTGAATCCATCAGTTTCTCTCTCCATTTTCTGTGAAGAAAGGGGACAAGGAGCAGGATCGAGTTACCTGAGGGGATCCTGAATTTCTTTCTTTTTTTGATTCGAATCAAAAAAAAAGATGGGAATTTTAATTACTTCAACTAATATCAATTGATGGGAGAGAGACATATGTAGTCGTAGGTATCACCATACTCATGATTCCAAGAGAGACAATACTGCTTTCGCTTTTTTGATTGCTCCTATTCAATGAAATAGAATAGAATATCTATATGTTTCTGAGGGCTACATATAAAAAAACGGTATTCATTACGATACATAATGAAATTAATGGAGTTACCCCAACTGGGACATATTTGAGATGAAAATCCCTTTTCGAGTTTCTAGTTCCAATTTTTTGTGTAACCTTAATTTTGTTGAAAACAATCTATCTATCTCATCCAAATTGCATGCTGAAGTTTGGATGTACGTATCCCAGTTCCAATCTAAGGAAGGGGACTAATACTAATAAAGAAGGATCAAATAAAGATCCACCCCTCTTGTTTCTAGAAAGGGAATGCATTATTTTTTTTTTTCTTTCTTCGACGGGACCCTTTAAAACAAACAAAAGAAATAGAAAGAAAAAAAACTAAAGAACATAGTGAATTTCTTGGAATATTCGATCTTTTTTATACCTGGGACCTATCTTTATCACATTTATCAGCCTTCTAAGAAGATTGGGTCATTAAAAAAACTTCGTTTCGAACTCGTCCCTTTTCCATTTGACTCCTACTGTTTAGGTCTGTGACCAATGGAAGACCGCGCTGGTCAGATGACACTTCGGCTTTAGATTAGATGATTGTTATAAGGACGATGATTGGTTGGTTATAGAAAATCAAGAATGGAAAAAGATGAGAAATTCAATGGGATTCTAGATTGGATCGGGAATTCCACTTTGGATTTCATATGGATAAAAGATCTTTCTATGTTATACTATTCCATTCTCGACGATGAATCGATTTAATAGATCAGATATTGTTATTCATAATATTGATCCGATTCAGTATCATCAAGATGCAATCTATTCCATTGAATTTACATTACAGGAGAAATACTTTCTTCTATGGGATTAGATCCCGAGTTATTGCGAAGCAAAAACCGATGAGATTATGGAAGTCAATATTCTCGCATTTATTGCTACTGCGCTGTTCATTTTAGTTCCTACTGCGTTTTTACTTATCATCTACGTAAAAACGGTCAGTCAAAATGATTAATTTGACTGAAACTTTGACTTATTAGCTCTTAATAATGATTGAATAAACGGAAGGGATTTAACTGAAATGAGCGGACTGGAACCAGCAGCCTAAGTATACTAGATAGTGTGGTAGAAAGGTTCATATATTCCTTTCTACTACACTATCCATTAGTGTATTCTATAGAGTTGTATTATATAAAGATATGGGTCTTAATATAGACCAATCGATAATCTATATCTATATCTATATATGATTGTCGATATATGTACATGCGAATTAGGTACATATATTGACATGTATATTTCATATATGTACATAGAAATCGCACCCCAATTCGATTTCTTCGCTACATGTATTTGTGTTGATTCTGATCAATCAGAAATAATCGAACTTCAACTCTTCAAATTCCTAGATTTAGGATTATTCTCAACACGGATCCCGAGATCCATAGAAACAAACAATCAACGGGGTAAGGAAGAGTCGTATGATCATATATTATATAACAAAAACCAAGTCATTTTTTTTTTTTTTAACATTCCAAACAAAGAAGTAATTGATTGAGCTGTTAACAGCTGATCCAAGGGGTTCTATAATGATTTCTTCGGATTTGGAAAAGGAGTAGTAAACCTCACAGATTTTTCATGCTTGAACCACGACATGAGGTGAGTTAATAAATAAAGCATAAATCAAATTTGTAGAAGTATAAATGGTAAGTGGGCATGGCTCGCCCAACACAAGCAACATCTTCTTATGCGTAGTACTTCTTTGTACAACCACCACTATGTTGCCTCCAGTACAGTAGAAAGTTCGTATCTACGTAATATTGGAACGACTTCTCCTTTGAACAGTCAAGAGGGAAACAAATCAAAAAGAGAAAAGAAATATGGGTTAGTTATTCCTAGAAATATTTGTTTGATCGAAAGACTATTATTCATATATTACCGGGTTCCAGTGGAATTTCTTTGGAAAATGGAGATATTAAAAAAAAAACGCATCGCATAACGATCTATTTAAAATTGATACAATTCGATTATTCAACTTAATTAGTTGAGTAGTACTACTAGAGTCCACTTCTTCCCCATACTACAAGTGAAAGGGAAAAAGTAAAGACTACCATTAAAGCAGCCCAAGCGAGACTTACTATATCCATGTAAATTATGTCCCCTATCTTTATGAATATGAAAGAATTATTCCATTATTGATCACTAATAATAGCGGAATCCATGGTGAAGAGTCAAAATGGAATTCTGACCTAATTGATGAACCAGTACAATAAATATACTCCTAACAAGATCCTATATGAGATTTCTGGTAGAATCGGAAAGTATTAAGCATAAACACGATATACGCCTACTTCGGAAGTCTTATCTTAAGGGAATGTGATTAACGGAACATGTAGGAAAAATAAGATCCATTGTTTGTTTTGTTGCCTTTCATAAGTAACATAAAAAAAAAAGAAAAGTCTTTTATGGAACCCCTAGATTCTAGAAATTAAGTATGGACAGCCCTTTACCTATGCATATGCCTATGCTTCTGCCGGTCCAGATTTTCTTGAGTTCCATTAGTGGGGTAAAAGATTCCGTATCTTTTGTTGATCAGGCGACACCCGGATTTGAACTGGGGAAAAAGGATTTGCAGTCCCCCGCCTTACCGCTCGGCCATGCCGCCAAAACGATACAAACAAAATCAATATAGATGGAAATATTCTTTTTTTTTGGGGGGGGTTACTAAACCGTTTCTTTTTTCTCTGATTTGGATTGGATCTTGAATACCGTTTTCTTTATCCTTTTCAAAAAGGAAATCCCCCCTGGATCCAGTGGATCTCTTGATTGTATAGCCTTTCAAAACATACAGCCCTTAATAGAATCTTACCTTATATAATCTTACCTTAATATAATCTTAATTTAATCGAATCTGAATATAATAAGAACTTCTTCTTTCTTTTTTCTATTCAAAAAAAAAATAGATTCCCAACCAAAGAATCAAAAAATCAGGGAAAATTGGAACCATGAACTATTCACTGCGAATTCATGAATGGCTTTTGTATTTTGATCTTCCATTCATTCTTAATGAAATAAGAAAAGAAAATGGATATTCGACTAATCCGTATCAATTATTTTCAATAATGAATCTTTTTCAATTTCAATTATAACAACAATTATGTGTGTATGTAAACCCCTAGAAGATAAATTGTCACACAGATACCTAGTCAGGTGCCTTATCTGCCTATCCCCTCTTATATCTTATAGTGAATCGTCGTGCTTGAATTTTGCATTCAATATTTTTCATTGAATAGATTGAATGAAAATTCCATCAAAAGATATAGCACGACCTCTGTTGCTGCAAATGGAACTGCGGTAAAATATGGGATATGCGGATAGCAAAATAGCTATATTTCAATGTGTACTTAATAAGTCTAAATCAAACTCTTCTTACGCACTTCAATCATATTCGACTAATTCTAAAAGGGATATAAATCCCTCTCTTCTTTGCCATTTTTTTTTGAACAATGGAATTAATGAAAGTGGAAGTGATGGAATTTAGTTCCCAGGAATCTTTTATTAATTCATTTCCATTTGTATCCGTCGCAAATTCGAATTTGAGTAGAAAATTCTCTTTATTCACCCGCCCCGCCGATACGCATTTCATACATACATATATGAAGTTGGATAAAATTTCATGCGATTCAGTAAAAAGAATATACATTCCATCATTGCTCGGTCGATCCATATGGTTCGATGAAGAGTGAGCCAATAATGGGATTTTTTCGAGAAACGGGAAACTTAATTAAGATGCTCCGGGATAGAAATGAGGGAATGTCTACAATACCAGGATTTAGTCAGATACAATTTGAGGGATTTTGTAGGTTCATTGATCAGGGCTTGACCGAAGAACTTCATAAGTTTCCAAAAATTGAAGATACAGATCAAGAAATTGAATTTCAATTATTTGTAGAAACATATCAATTGGCAGAACCTTTGATAAAAGAGAGGGATGCTGTGTATGAATCACTCACATATTCTTCTGAATTATATGTACCCGCAGGATTAATTTGGAAACCGGGTAAAGATATACAAGAACAGACCGTATTTATTGGAAACATTCCTCTAATGAATTCCTTGGGAACCTCTATAGTAAATGGAATATACAGAATTGTGATCAATCAAATATTGCAAAGTCCCGGCATTTATTATCGTTCAGAATTGGACCATAACGGAATTTCTATCTATACCGGGACTATAATATCAGATTGGGGAGGAAGATCAGAATTAGAGATTGATAGAAAAGCAAGGATATGGGCTCGTGTGAGTAGGAAACAAAAAATATCTATTCTAGTTCCATCATCGGCTATGGGTTCGAATTTAAGAGAAATTCTAGAGAATGTTTGTTACCCTG